TTAATTAACGATTTGGAACAACAGGAGGGAGAAACTGAGGAAAGTGTGGTAGAAGATCATGAGATTCGCTCAAGAAAAGCCAAACGTGTAGTTATTTTTACTGATAACCAACAGAATACTGATACTGATACTTATAATAATACCCAAGAAACTAATAATACTGATCAAACAGACGAAGTAGCTTTGATACGTTATTCACAACAATCAGATTTTCGTCGAGACATAATCAAAGGCTCCGTGCGTGCTCAAAGACGTAAAATAGTTACTTGGAAATTCTTTGAGGCAGATGTGCATTCCCCCCTTTTTTTGGACCGAATAGACAAATCCCCCCTTTTTTCTTTTGATATTTCCGAACGGATAAACCTAATTTTGAGAAATTGTATGTGGACAAACGCAGAACTCAAAATTTCGGATTATAAAGAGAAAACCACAGAAGAAAGTGAGAAAAAAAAAGAAGAGGATAAAAAAGAAGAAGACAAAAGAAAGGAGAAAGTACGTATAGAAATAGCGGAAGCCTGGGATAGTATTTTACTTGCTCAAGTAATAAGAGGTTTTTTGTTAGTAATCCAATCGATTCTTAGAAAATATATTATATTGCCTTCATTGATAATAGTTAAAAATACCGCCCGTATGCTATTATTTCAATTTCCCGAATGGTCCGAGGATTTAAAGGATTGGAATAGAGAAATGCATGTTAAATGCACCTATAATGGCGTTCAATTATCAGAAAAAGAATTTCCAAAAAACTGGTTAACAGACGGTATTCAGATTAAGATTCTATTTCCTTTTCGTCTGAAACCTTGGCACAGATCTAACCTACGAGCCCCTTATAACGATCCAATGAAAAAGAAAGATTCCAAAAATGATTTTTGTTTTTTAACAATTTTTGGAATGGAAGCTGAATTCCCTTTTGATTCTCCCAGAAAACAACTTTCATTTTTTGAACCTATTTTTAAAGAACTCAAAAGAAAAGTTTTAAAATTGAAAAAGAAATGCTTTCTAATTCTAAGAATTTTAAAAGAAAAAACAAAATTGTTTCTAAATGTTTCAAAAGAAACAAAAAAATGGGTCATTAAAAGCATTCAGTTTTTAAAAGAAATAAAAAAAGAACTCTCAAAAATAAACCCAATTCTCCTGTTTGGATTGAGAAAAAGAAAAGTATATGAATTTGAATTGAGTAAAACTAAAAAAGATTCGATAATCAGTAATTTGATGATTCATGAATCGTCCATTCAAACTATACCTCGGGATTGGACAAATTTTTCATTGACAGAAAAAAAAATGCAGGATCTAACTGATAGAACAAACACAATCATAAATCAAATAGAAAAAATAAAAAATGAAAAAAAGGGGGGATTTCTAATTCCAGATCGAAATATTAGTTCTAACAAAATAAGTGATGATGATAAAAGGTTGGAATCACAAAAAAATATTTGGCAGATATTAAAAAGAAAAAATGTTCGATTAATCCGGAAATCACATTATTTTTTTAAAATTTTCATTGAAAGGATATACATAGATATCTTTCTGTGGATCATTAATATTCCTAGGATCAATACACAACCATTTCTTGAATCAATAAAAAAAATTATTAATAAATACATTACCAATAATGAAACAAGTCAAGAAAAAATTGATAAAACAAATCAAAGTTTAATTCACTTTATTTCGACTCTAAAAAAGGCACTTTATAATACTAATATTAGTAATAAGAATTCAAATAATTTTTGTGACTTATCCTACTTTTCACAAGCCTATGTATTTTACAAACTCTCACAAACCCAATTTATTAATTTCTATTTATATAAGTTAAAATCTGTCTTTCAATATAATGGAGCAGCCCTTTTTATTAAAAATGAAATAAAGGATTCTTTTGTTGGAACACAAGAATTGTTTCATTCTCAATTAAAACATAAGAATCGTCAGAAGTCTGGAATGAATCAATGGACAAATTGGTTAAGGAATCATTATCAATATGATATATCTCAGATTAGATGGTCTAGACTAGTAACACAAAAATGGCGAAATAGATTCAATCAACACTGTATGAATCAAAATAAGGATTTATGCAATTCATCTAAAAAAATGAAATTTATTCACTACGAAAAACAAAATAATTTTGAAAAGGCTTCATTACTGAATCAAAAGGAGAGTTTTAAAAAACAATATAGATATGATCGGTTAGCATATAAATCTATTAATTCTGAAGATACGAAGTACTCTTCAATTTATGAATCGCCATTTCACGTAAAAAATAACCAAGAAGTTTTTTCGAATTCCAACACACATAAACGAAAATTATTTAATATGATGGAAGGTATTCCTATTATCCCTATCAATAATGATCTAGTACAAGATGATATTAGAGATATGGAGAAAAATATGGATAGAAAATATTTTGATTGGAGAATTATCCATTTTTGTCTTAGAAAGAAAGTCGATATCGAAGCCTGGATAAATATTGATACTGACAGTAATAAAAAATCTACTAAGGCTAAGCTTAATAATTATCAAATAATTGATAAAATAAAAAAGAAAGATCTTTTTTACCTCACGATTCATCAAGATCAAGAAATCAACCTATCCAATCAAAAAGGGTTTTTGGATTGGATGGGAATGAATGAAGAAATATTAAATCGTCCCATATCAAATCTTGAACATTGGTTCTTCCCAGAATTTTTGATACTTTATAATTTGTATAAAACTAAACCGTGGTTTATACCAATAAAATTACTTCTTTTAGATTCTAATATAAATGAAAACGCTACTGATATTGAAAACAAAAGCATCGCTGGAAATAAAAAAAGAGATCCTTTTATATCCTCCAATGAAAAAAAATCTCTTGAATTAAAAAAACGAAATAAAGGTCAAAAAGAATCCGCGGACCAAGCAAACCTTGAATCCGCTCTTTCAAACCAAGAAAAAGATGTTGAAGAAGATTATATGGGATCGGACATGAAAAAACATAAAAATAAAAAGCAATACAAGAACAATACAAAAGCGGAGTTTTATTTCTTGCTAAAAAGGTATTTGCATTTTCAATTGCGATGGGATGATATTTTAAATAAAAAAATAATCAATAACATCAAAGTATATTGTCTCCTGCTTAGACTGATAAATCCAAGAGAAATAACTATATCCTCTATTCAAAGGGGAGAAATGAGTCTGGATATTCTGATGATTCAGAAAAATTTAACTCTTACAGAATTGATCAAAAGAGGAATTTTTATTATTGAACCGATTCGTCTATCTATAAAAAATGATGGACAATTTATTATGTATCAAACCGTTGGTATTTCATTGGTTCATCAAAGTAAACACCAAATTAATCAAAAATACCGAGAAAAAAACCATGTTGATAAGAATTCTGATGATAAGAATTCTGATAAAGTCATTACCAAATATCAAAAGATGACTGGAAATAGAGATAAAAATAATTATGATTTGTTTGTTCCTGAAAATCTTTTATCACCCAGACTTCGGAGAGAATTTAGAATTCTAATTTGTTTCAATTCTAGGAATAGAAATAATATGCATAAAAATTCAGCATTGGGGAATGGGAATAAGGTAAACAGCCAGGGTTTGGATAAAAGCAAAGGATTAAAAAAAAAACTTATTAAATTAAAGTTATTTCTTTGGCCCAATTATCGATTAGAAGATTTAGCTTGTATGAATCGGTATTGGTTTGATACCAATAACGGCAGTCGTTTCGGTATGGTAAGGATACATATGTATCCGCGATTGAAAATTTATTACTAGTCCATTTTTGCTTTGCTATATTTCCCATCCCATATCACAGCGGGTCTATGACGACAAAGAGGTGCACACATCCATTGTCTTACATTACATTCTGATACATGATACTAATTCAATGACCTATCAATTCGATCTAGAAATGAATCAATAAAACCTTCTGATTGTAGGACTAAGTTTTTATCTTTTGGGAGTGCAGAAAACAACCACCCTTTTGTATACCTTTTCAAATGTATACCTTTTCAAATCGAATTTAAAAATTAAAATCGGATTGATTCAATTTGATTTAAAAAAATCCAAAATTTATAACGAAATTAAGATTATTGTCTATACCAAACTAAAACGAGTGACATTATTATTACTGATCAATAAATATATCTATCAACAAAAATATCTTAAAAAAGGAGGGGGTTTCATTTTATGGTAAAAAATTCATTCATCTCAGTTATTTCACAAGAAGAAAAAGAAGAAAACAGGGGATCTGTTGAATTTCAAATATTTAGTTTCACCAATAGGATACGAAGACTTACTTCACATTTACAATTACACAAAAAAGACTATTTATCTCAGAGAGGTCTACGTAAAATTCTGGGAAAACGCCAACGACTGCTATCTTATTTGTCAAAGAAAAATAAAATGGGTTATAAAGAATTAATTAATCGGTTGGATATTCGGGAATTAAAAACTCGTTAATTTGAAGAGGCATTTTGAATTATTTGATTTATTAGATCTTGAATTTGAATGAACTTTTTTTCATTTTCAGAAATTCATGAAAGAATGAATTAAGGAAAAACCTATGAATATACCAGCTACAAGAAAAGACCTCATGGTAGTCAATATGGGTCCCCACCATCCATCAATGCATGGTGTTCTTCGACTTATCATTACTCTAGATGGTGAAGATGTTATTGACTGTGAACCAATATTGGGTTATTTACACCGAGGGATGGAAAAAATTGCGGAAAACCGAACAATTATACAATATTTGCCTTATGTAACACGTTGGGATTATTTAGCTACTATGTTCACAGAAGCAATAACGGTAAATGGACCGGAACAGCTGGGAAATATTCAAGTACCTAAAAGAGCCAGCTATATCAGAATAATTATGTTGGAGTTGAGTCGTATAGCTTCTCATCTGTTATGGCTCGGTCCTTTTATGGCGGATATTGGTGCACAGACTCCTTTTTTCTATATTTTCAGAGAAAGAGAATTAGTATATGATCTATTCGAAGCTGCCACCGGTATGAGAATGATGCATAATTATTTTCGGATCGGGGGAGTAGCGGCTGATCTACCTCATGGCTGGATAGATAAATGTTTGGATTTCTGCAATTATTTTTTAACAAGGGTTGCTGAATATCAACAACTTATTACACGCAATCCAATTTTTTTAGAACGAGTCGAGGGGGTAGGCATTATTGGTCGAGAGGAAGTAATAAATTGGGGTTTATCGGGACCAATGCTGCGAGCGTCCGGAATACAATGGGATCTTCGTAAAGTTGATCAGTATGAGTGTTACGACGAATTTGATTGGGAAGTACAGTGGCAAAAAGAAGGAGATTCATTGGCTCGTTATCTAGTCCGAATTGGTGAAATGATAGAATCCATAAAAATTATTCAACAGGCTCTCGAAGGAATTCCGGGGGGGCCATATGAGAATTTAGAAATCCGATACTTTGATAGAGAAGGGAATCCAGAATGGAATGATTTTGAATATCGCTTTATTAGTAAAAAACCTTCTCCTACATTTGAATTGCCGAAACAAGAACTTTATGTGAGAGTCGAAGCCCCAAAAGGAGAATTGGGGATTTTTCTGATAGGGGATCGGAGTGGTTTTCCTTGGAGATGGAAAATTAGACCGCCGGGTTTTATCAATTTGCAAATTCTTCCTCAGTTAGTTAAAAGAATGAAATTGGCTGATATTATGACAATACTAGGTAGTATAGATATCATTATGGGAGAAGTTGATCGTTGAAATGATAATTGATACACCAGAAGTACAAGATATCGATTCTTTTTCTAGATTGGAATTTTTAAAAGAGGTCTATGGAATTATATGGTTATTTATTCCTATTTTTACTCTTGTATTGGGAATCACAATAGGCGTACTGGTAATTGTATGGTTAGAAAGAGAAATATCCGCGGGAATACAACAACGTATTGGACCTGAATACGCCGGCCCTTTGGGAGTTCTTCAAGCTCTAGCAGATGGGACAAAACTTCTTTTCAAAGAAAATCTTTTTCCATCTAGAGGGGATACTCGTTTATTCAGTATCGGTCCATCCATAGCAGTTATATCAATTTTAGTAAGCTATTTAGTAGTTCCGTTTGGTTATCGCCTTGTTTTAGCGGATCTCAATATTGGTGTTTTTTTATGGATTGCCATTTCAAGTATTGCTCCCATTGGACTTCTTATGTCAGGATACGGGTCAAATAATAAATATTCCTTTTTAGGTGGTCTACGAGCTGCTGCTCAATCGATTAGTTATGAAATACCATTAACTTTATGTGTGTTATCCATATCTCTACGTGCGATTCGTTGATATATAGACATAAGCTTTTCTTTATTCTTTCTTTCTAGGAAAGTGGTGGAATGAATTGAGTAGAGTAGATATCTTCATTTTTTTTTATTAATTATTCGGATTTCGGATTGAAGAATTAAATCAAATAGTTATATGAGTGAAAAAAAACAGCTTATATATAATATATAAATAAGTATAAATAAGATAATTTAGAATATATAAATTCGCAGTAAAAATATTGAGTCTCATTTTCCATGTATAAGAGTTAAAGAGTTAAGCGGAAATAAACATAAGAAACCGTTTACCCCAAGATTGGTTGATTAGTCATCCTGACTTGAAGCGGGCTCAAAAGATCCACCGTATTGAGTTTTCACTATTATTTGTATGTATTACCATACACGTATTATCATAACGGGGGGTTGAACAAAAACGAGTGGATGGTTAGAAACACCAAGATATGAAACGGATTTGTAATGGAAATGGAGATTATGTAAATTATCCAAAAGAACATTTTGACATAATATACAAACTAAAGAATACTAATTGGGGCTTAAAGTTGGTAGAAATTATTAGGCAGTACTCCCCAAGGCACGATTCCAATCCAGAGTATGCTCCTATCCACCGATTAAATACATAACTATTGGGAACGAAAAAACCCTTTACTTTCTTTTGTAAGCCCTCTTTTTCTCAGAAATAGAAAGAAGAATAGGAACGAAAAAAAAAAAAGAGAAAGAAACCCAATTCCAATAAAAAAAATCTTTTTTATCTTTTTCCATATCCATATTCATATATATAGAATATATAGAATTTGTATCATAATTCATGAATTAATATGGAATTTTTTTTTTAAGTGAAAAAGACGGGTTATTGATATTTCTACAAGAAGTATTTTATTGAAGAATTAAGTTATTACTCAACAAAGAAGAATTTGAATTATTAAAGAAGGGGTGAGATCAATTCAGAAGTACTTTGTGTTTTTTTTTTTATTTAATTAATTTTTTTAATTATTCAAATAATAATTAATTAAATAAAAAACGAATAATTATAACAGACAGAATTCAATTGGTCTAATTTTGGACCGTCCAATAAAGTTTGACCTTATTCATCCTACAAACATATCAAGATAAAATAAAATCAAAATAAAACTTACCCGGTCCTTAGATTTATTTATGGCCTTCAAGGAGCCGTATGAGGTGAAAATCTCATGTACGGTTCTGTAATAGCGATGGTAACAGTGATGGTATCACCGACTATGATTATCTAACAGTTCAAGTACAATTGATATAGTTGAGGCGCAATCAAAATACGGTTTGGGGGGGTGGAATTTGTGGCGTCAGCCTATAGGGTTTATCATTTTTCTCATCTCTTCCCTAGCAGAATGTGAGAGATTACCTTTTGATTTACCAGAAGCAGAAGAAGAATTAGTAGCAGGTTATCAAACCGAATACTCGGGTATCAAATTCGGTTTATTTTATGTTGCTTCCTATCTAAACCTATTAGTTTCTTCATTATTTGTAACAGTTCTTTACTTGGGAGGTTGGAATATCTCTATTCCGGACATATATGTTTCTGAGTTTTTTGAAATAAATAAAATGGGTGGAGTCTTTGGAGCGACAATTGGTATCTTTATTACATTAGCTAAAACTTATTTGTTCTTGTTCATTCCTATCACAACAAGATGGACTTTGCCGAGGCTAAGAATGGACCAACTATTAAATCTTGGATGGAAATTTCTTTTACCTATCTCGCTCGGTAATCTATTATTAACAACTTCTTCCCAACTCTTTTCGCTGTAAAGGAATATTCTATATTCACAACTTGTCTCAACCAAGAGAAATAAACAAACATAAAATTATTCATATATATTCAAGATATGTTTTCTATGGTAACTGGGTTCATGAATTATGGTCAACAAACAGTACGGGCTGCAAGGTACATTGGTCAAAGTTTCATGATTACTTTATCCCACGCAAATCGTTTACCCGTAACTATTCAATATCCTTATGAAAAATTAATCACCGCGGAGCGTTTCCGTGGTCGAATTCATTTTGAATTTGATAAATGTATTGCTTGTGAAGTATGTGTTCGTGTATGTCCTATAGATCTACCCGTTGTTGATTGGAAATTGGAAACGGATATTCGCAAGAAACGATTACTTAATTACAGTATTGATTTCGGAATCTGTATATTTTGTGGTAATTGTGTTGAGTATTGTCCAACAAATTGTTTATCAATGACTGAAGAATATGAACTTTCTACTTATGATCGTCACGAATTAAATTATAATCAAATTGCTTTGGGTCGTTTACCAATGTCAGTAATTGACGATTATACAATTAGAGCCATTTTAAATTCGCCTCAAATAAAAAATAAGTAAATCTCTTGATTAAAGAATAATTTCCAATTACTTTAACAATACTAAGGTTCGGTTTTGATCTAATTTAAAGAAATTAGGGGTTCTTTCGTTTTGTTTGGTCAATAACTACAAATTCCAAGTATTGATTGGTTGGTAAGAACCAAGTCTTAATTTGGATTGAAAATCTATTAATCTATTAATTAATATATCTGTATATATTTCGAAATATAAAGTTTCGGATTAGAACTACTCCTTCAGATAAAGAATAAAATTAGCCCAATAATTGTACCTACATTTAGTCACATCCCTTAGGATTTAATTAGGAATTTCTCAAAAATTAGAAAAAAATTTTCTGGTCGGGTCTCAATAAGGTCATGAAAAACATTTCGATTTATTTATCTCTTATTTTACATATAATGGATTTGCCTGGACCAATACATGATTTTCTTTTAGTCTTTCTGGGATCGGGTCTTATACTAGGAGGTATAGGTGTGGTATTATTTACCAACCCCATTTATTCCGCCTTTTCATTGGGACTGGTTCTTGTTTGTATATCCTTATTCTATATTCTATTAAACTCCTATTTTGTAGCTGCTGCACAACTTCTTATTTACGTGGGAGCTATAAATGTTTTAATTGTATTTGCTGTGATGTTCATGAATGGTTCAGAATATTACAAAGATTTTAATCTTTGGACTGTTGGGGACGGGTTTACTTTGCCAGTTTGTACAAGTATTTTTGTTTTACTAATGGTTACTATTACAGATACGTCATGGTACGGGATTATTTGGACTACAAGATCAAACCAGATTATAGAACAAGATTTGATAAGTAATAGTCAACAAATTGGAATTCATTTATCAACAGATTTTTTTCTTCCATTTGAATTCATTTCGATAATTCTTTTAGTCGCTTTGATAGGCGCAATTGCCGTAGCGCGCCAGTAATAAATCTCTAGAATTAGCAACAGTAATCCAAATTAAATTCTGTTCTGTGTTATTACATTTTTTTATCTTCAATTTTTAAATAGGTATTGGTTATGTCTAAAACCCAAAATAGAAATTATTTTACTTTTATTTAATCTATTACCAATACAATATATTCCTTTGTTCCGGACTTTATATTCTAGTCAATTGAATCTGTTGAATTGTTGTTCAGTTCATATTGAAATGAATCCAAATTGATAAGGAGTTAGTCAATGATGCTCGAGCATGTACTTGTTTTGAGTGCCTACTTATTTTCTATCGGTATCTATGGATTGATCACGAGCCGGAATATGGTTAGAGCCCTTATGTGTCTTGAACTTATACTGAATGCGGTTAATATAAATTTCGTAACATTTTCTGATTTTTTTGATAGTCGGCAATTAAAAGGAAATGTTTTCTCAATTTTTGTTATAGCTATTGCCGCCGCTGAAGCAGCTATTGGACCGGCTATTGTTTCGTCAATTTATCGTAACAGAAAATCAACTCGTATCAATCAATCGAATTTGTTGAATAAGTAGTATTGTATTAATCATTGAAATTTGAATATTCATAAATTCGAATTAAATGACCATACATTAAATCTAATCCATGTTTTCGAAAATGTAAGAAATCAAAGTATCTTGGCTCTATCGCATGAGTCGATCCAGAAGTAGATTGTTTCCAAATTTCTGGTAAATTATTGATTCATCTGGTGTCTAAATATATGAGTCATTTACAAGTTTACTAGATCGAAAATTTCTGACGTTCAAAAATTTATAGATTCAATGTCACATTCAGTAAAGATTTATGATACGTGTATAGGGTGTACTCAATGTGTGCGAGCCTGCCCAACCGATGTATTAGAAATGATACCTTGGGACGGATGTAAAGCTAAGCAAATCGCTTCTGCTCCAAGAACAGAGGACTGTGTTGGTTGTAAGAGATGTGAATCCGCCTGCCCAACGGATTTCTTGAGTGTTCGCGTTTATTTATGGCATGAAACAACTCGAAGTATGGGTCTAGCTTATTAATACGTTCCAGAAAACCCTACTCGAATACATTTGATTTTTTTACCCTTACCGACAAAAACCCGCGCTCAAAATATATTTATTTCGAGCACGGGTTTTTCTGGTCCAAGTTTATTTTGTTTTTACCATGAATAATTTTCCTTGGTTAACACTAATTGTAGTTTTGCCAATATCCGCGGGTTCCTTAATTTTCTTTCTTCCTCATAGAGGAAATAAGGTAATAAGGTGGTATACTATATGTATATGTATACTTGAACTCCTTCTAACAACCTATGCATTCGGTTATCGTTTCCAATTGGATGATCCGTTAATGCAGCTAACGGAGAATTATAAATGGATCCATTTTTTTGATTTTTACTGGAGGTTGGGAATAGATGGAATTTCTATAGGACCCATTTTACTGACAGGATTTATCACAACTTTAGCTACTTTAGCGGCTTGGCCCGTTACTCGAGATTCCCGACTATTTCATTTCCTAATGTTAGCAATGTATAGCGGTCAAATAGGACCATTCTCTTCTCAAGACCTTTTACTTTTTTTCATCATGTGGGAGTTAGAATTAATCCCCGTTTATCTACTTCTATCCATGTGGGGGGGAAAGAAACGTTTGTATTCAGCTACAAAATTTATTTTGTACACTGCCGGAGGTTCCGTTTTTTTATTAATGGGAGTTCTAGGTATTGGTTTATATGGTTCCAATGAACCGACATTAAATTTTGAAACATCAGCTAATCAATCATATCCTGTAGCACTAGAAATAATATTCTATATTGGATTTCTTATTGCTTTTGCTGTCAAATCACCGATCATACCCTTACACACATGGTTACCAGACACCCATGGAGAGGCACATTATAGTACTTGTATGCTTTTAGCCGGAATCTTATTAAAAATGGGAGCGTATGGATTGGTTCGGATCAATATGGAATTATTACCCCATGCCCATTCTATATTTTCTCCCTGGTTGATGATAGTAGGCACAATTCAAATAATCTATGCAGCTTCAACATCTCCCGGTCAGCGTAATTTAAAAAAAAGAATAGCCTATTCCTCTGTATCTCATATGGGTTTCATAATTATAGGAATTGGTTCTATAAGCGATACAGGGCTCAATGGGGCCATTTTACAAATAATTTCTCACGGATTTATTGGCGCTGCGCTTTTTTTCTTGGCCGGAACGAGTTATGATAGAATACGACTTGTTTATCTCGACGAAATGGGCGGAATGGCTATCGCAATTCCAAAAATATTCACGACTTTCAGTATCTTATCAATGGCTTCGCTTGCATTACCGGGCATGAGCGGTTTTGTTGCCGAATTGATAGTTTTTTTTGGAATACTTACTAGCCAAAAATATCTTTTAATGACAAAAGTATTAATTACTTTTGTAATGGCAATTGGAATGATATTAACTCCTATTTATTCATTATCTATGTTACGCCAGATGTTCTATGGATACAAGCTTTTTAATGCCCCAAACTCTTATTTTTTTGATTCTGGACCGCGAGAGTTATTTGTTTCGATTTCTATCCTTTTACCTGTAATAGGTATTGGTATTTATCCCGATTTCGTTTTCGCATTATCAGTTGACAAGGTCGAAGCTATTATATCGAATTATTTTTATAGATAGTTTTTGTGAATAAACCAAAATATAAAATACGATTATTTTTAAAATCGTTCATTGTACAATAAAAAAAGTTTTTTTCTGCTCTTAAGTTAAATAAAAAATTGGAATTCTATTATAACCATATAACCAGATATTTTTGACATTTTCGAGAACCATTTGAATCAAGTAATGGAAATGGAATGATTCAAATGGTTCTTGATGGTTTTCATATATATACGTATGCTGTCCTATGCTTCTAGTTATCAAGTACTTTATTCAATTCAATTAGATAGTAATGTAAATGAACCATAACTATGCAACCCTATTCCTAATAGATTAACTCCAAAATAGCATATCCAAATTATAAAAAAGCCCATTGAGGCCACAATTGCAGAATTTACACTTTCAAAATTTTTATTTGTTCTAATATGTAAATAAATCGCAAATACGGTCCAAGTAATAAATGCCCAAGTCTCTTTTGGATCCCAATTCCAATAGGATCCCCATGCTTCATTAGCCCATACTGCTCCCGAAAGAATACCTATGGTTAAAAGGATAAACCCCAAACTAATAATACGATAACTCCATCGATCCAATTGTTGAATTAATTGATACCTGTAATAATTCTGAGAAGAAATCAAAGAAGTGTTTTGTAAGACATTGTTTCTTTCATTCACGTATTGAATCTCACCAAAGGAAAATAACTCAGTTAATAAATTTTTGCTTTTACTAAAAATCCTTATGAATTTTCGAAATGTAATGACTAGAAGAGCTAGTGATAATAATGATCCACACAAAAGAGCTGCATAGCCCAATACCATCATACTTACGTGCATCATTAACCAATGGGATTGGAGAGCAGGTACTAATATTGCGGATTGATGCATTTCAGTTAAAAGACCCGAAGTAGCGAAACCCTGGGTAAAAATAGCACTTGGCGCGGTTATTGCGCTTAAATGGTTTTTTTGTTTTTTAAAATACGGAATCATATGAATAATGGAAAAACCCCACGAAAGAAAAATTAATGATTCATATAAATCGCTTAATGGTAAATGCCCAAAATAAATCCAACGAGTAACTAACAATCCTGTTATGCAGAAAAAAGTAGCTATCATCCCCTTTTCTGATGAATCATATAGTCCTACGATTTCATCGACTAATAAAGTTATCAAATGAATTGTAATTACAATTGAAATGATTGAAAAGGATATATGAGTTAATATACGCTCTAAAGTTGAAAATATCATAAAAATTATTAAAAACGGGGGGGCCTCGATTATAGGAATTGAAATCGGGAATTGAATTCATTATAGGGCTTATTCTTTTAGAAAAAGCCATGCCGCCACTCGGACTCGAACCGAGATGCTCTAGCACTGCTTCCTAAGAGCAGCGTGTCTACCGATTTCACCATAGCGGCTTATTCGAAATCATAATAACCTATTTTTATTCAATCGTCGAGATTGAGGCGGTTAGTTCAATATTTTTTTAGGAAACATTCAAATTGATGACTAAAAGTTTGTTTCAAATCGTTTTTTTTATTATTTATTTATTATTTTAATTTTAGGGTATCCGTTTTTTTAACTTAACTAACAACGGAACGGGATTTTTCGTTTCGTAGTTTATTACTCTACGGTCTCCTGAAAATAAAACGGAACGTTTGTAACTAGATAATTTTGACTTCAATCCATGGATAGAACTAAAAATGGATTATCGAGTCAAGTCGATGGGGAAGGTGAGAATCCCCATCTTGAAAATGATAAAGCATACCAAAACCAAAGGTGAAACCTTGTGCTTGCGTTTATTCTTTTTCAAACAAAAGAATACCATTCATTTTTTAAATTCAGTAGACAACCGAATTCTTATTTCTACTAAAAAAACAAAATGAATTCAATTTAATATTGTTATTGATCAGGTTAAAACATTAGAGAAGGGAAATCATTTTTTTTTTTATTAAATGAAATAGTAATTTAAGTAATTTATTAAATAGTAATTTAGATTATTTTACTATTATTAGATTATTTTACTATAATATTATTCTATTATTATTATTCTATTATTATATTATTTATATTCTATTATTTTTATAACCTCTAAATTTTAGAAAAAAAAACTTATAAATAAATAAAAAAAATTATAACAAAAATTAGACTCTTTTTCGAATTAGACCGATCCAGATTTTTTAGTCTATTGGTTTATTATTTATTTGTCACATAAAAAAAACTTTTTGAGCTACCGGTAGAAAGAGATTTCGCTAACGAAAAAGCTTTCAATGCTGCCCAATACCCCTTCCTTTTCCAACTATTTTTACGAATACGTTTTTTTGAACTAGAGGTGCGCTTTTTTGGAACTGCCATTAAAAAATGATAATAGGTTCGTCGGTTGGATGTGAAAGACATCTATTGTTCAAAATCAATTGTTCTTTACTATATCTCTATCTAGTTATTCTCTAAATTACACTCCCAAGGTTTATAGAAAAATCGTCTAAAATATTACTAAGAACAATAAGATCTACTATGCCAAATAGAATAGATTGAAGTTGATAAAATCAAATTCAAATCAAAAAAATACAAACAAAGGGGTTGCGTGTTTGCTTTCTTTTTTTGTCATGTTACATTCTTACATGTAATAAAATACATCGAAAGGTTTAAAAACCCAATACCTCTCCTAAAAAAACTTTAATAATTTTTATTTTTCTATTATATTAATTAAATTGGTCAAGTTCGAAGAAAAAGTACACTTAATTTTCAAACTCGAATGAGCCTAGTAGTTAATCGATTAAAATATACAAAAAACTTTCTAAAAGCCGTTTTATTGGCCCCTCCGTTTTTATTTTACATAAAAAAAGTGTGGGATAGCATTTCCTACAAATAGCTTTTATTGTAATTGTAATGGAAGACAATCAATTAGTTCTAAAATGAATTCGTTAATGATTGGGAATAAAATAACCCAACCAAACTGCAATAAATAGGTTTTGTTTTATGGGAAATAGGTTTTCTGGGTCAAGTTATGGTTCCTATGATTCGTATAAAATACTGTTTTTGCTGTCATTATTTATCCTTGCTCTATAGATATAAAAAAATTATTTTAATACGTAATAATTAGACCGAAAATGCAATTTTTCGTTTTTATCTTCATAAAATTTTACTTAAAAATGGAAATTTCATATTAACAATTCAATTCAATATTAAAAAGAAACTTAATAATAAACAAAGTACGTATTTATTTTTCACTCGTAACTTGTTCATATCATTTGACTAACCCTAACTCTTCATCTTCATTTGAAATAGTTGAAGTAGTTTGGAAAGATTCCGAATAATTAAGGCTGTAAAATTCTATATTAAGTTTTATTTTATATATCTTAATTTTTTTATTAATCGATCGCTTTCAAAAGAAAAGAAATAAGAACCGGTGAATCAGAAACAATTAATTAAGATAATTTTTTTTATTTATTTTTTTATGGAATATACATATCAATATTCATGGATCATACCGTTCATTCCACTTCCAGTTCCTATGTTAATAGGAGCAGGACTTCTACTTTTTCCAACGGCAACCAAAAATCTTCGCCGTATGTGGGCTTTTCCGAGTGTTTTATTATTAAGTATAGTTATGCTTTTTTCAGCCCATTTCTTTATTCAGCAACTAAATAACAATTCTGCCTATCAATCTGTATGGTCTTGGACCATCAATAATGGTTTTTCTTTAGAGTTTGGCTACTTGGTTGATCCACTTACTTCTATTATGTCAATATTAATCACAAGTGTTGGCATTATGGTTCTTATTTATAGTGACAATTATATGTCTCATGATCGGGGATATGTGAGATTTTTTGCTTATATGAGTTTTTCCAATACTTCAATGTTGGGATTAGTTACTAGTTCGAATTTAATACAAATTTATATTTTTTGGGAATTAGTTGGAATGTGTTCTTATCTATTAATAGGTTTTTGGTTCACCCGACCCAGTGCGGCGAATGCTTGTCAAAAAGCGTTTGTAACTAATCGTGTCGGGGATTTTGGGTTATTATTAGGAATTTTAGGTTTTTATTGGATAACAGGTAGTTTTGAATTTCGGGATTTGTTTGAAATATTCAAAAACTTGGTTTATAATAATGAAGTTAATCCTTTATTTGTTACTTTATGTGCCTTCCTATTATTTTCCGGCGCAGTTGCTAAATCTGCCCAATTTCCCCTTCATGTCTGGTTGCCCGATGCCATGGAAGGGCCTACCCCTATTTCGGCTCTTATCCATGCTGCTACCATGGTAGCAGCAGGAATTTTTCTTGTAGCTCGGCTTCTTCCTCTTTTCATAGTTATACCTTACATACTAAATCTAATATCTTTGATAGGTATAATAACATTATTTTTAGGAGCTACTTTAGCTCTTGCTCAAAAAGATATTAAGAGAGGCTTAGCTTATTCTACAATGTCTCAATTGGGTTATATGATGTTAGCTTTAGGTATGGGTTCTTATCGAGCTGCTTTATTTCATTTGATTACTCATGCTTATTCGAAAGCATTGTTGTTTTTAGGATCTGGATCTATTATTCATTCGATGGAAGCCATTGTTGGATATTCTCCAGATAAAAGTCAGAATATGGTTCTTATGGGCGGTTTAAGAAAACATGTACCAATTACAAAAACTTCTTTTTTATTAGGTACACTTTCTCTTTGTGGTATTCCACCTCTTGCTTGTTTTTGGTCCAAAGATGAAATTCTTAATGATAGTTGGTTGTATTCACCTATTTTTGCAATAATAGCTTATTCTACGGCAGGATTAACCGCCTTTTATATGTTTCGGATCTATTTACTTACTTTTGAAGGACATTTAAACGTTTATTTTCAAAATTACAGTGGCAAAAAAAACAGCTCATTCTATTCAATGTCTCTATGGGGTAAAGAAGGACCTAAAATTATGAAAACAAACTTTCGTTTATTCGATTTATTAATGATGAAAAACAACGAAAGGACTGCTTTTTTAAACACATATCGAATTGATAGTAATGAAAATGTAAGAAGCATGGTGCATCCTTTTATTAGTATTACTCATTTTGGCACTAAAAAAACTTTCTCATATCCCCATGAGTCGGACAATACTATGCTATTTCCCATGCTTGTATTGGTTTTATTTACGTTATTCGTTGGGACCGTAGGAATTCCTTTCTTCAATCAGGAAGGAATGGATTTAGATATATTATCCAAATTGTTAACCCCGTCCATAAACCTTTTACATCAAAATCGAACCCACTCTGTCGATTGGTATGAATT